AAGAAGTTTGTCCTTTGATCAAAATAAAGATAAGCGGCGGCAGTTAAAAAGAATCAAAATCTTTCAATTTCTTCTTCTAACTCTTTCAAATTTTTTGTAAGTCCGGTTGCGAGGTCTAAATATAAATATTAAGTATGAATCATAGTTCTAATACTTTAGAATCTATTTTCTATATTCCGTGCTTCAGATACTAGAATAAATATCTGACGGGATAAAGCCATCTCTATCAAGATGACGGATCCATTTTTTGTTCTGTACTATCAATAGGATCAATTATAACAAGTCACACACTCATATTCCGGAAATACAGAAACAAAGAAGTTTCACGGTCGAACTACCAAATCGAAATAGAATGGGCTAAAAATCAAAGACCTAAATGCTAAACTTGACTTTCTATTGAAAAGCTAGTTAGTCGGTTCTGGTGAACTAATTCATAGAAATTTCGTCCAGTAAAATGGACGAATTATAAATCTCTAAAATAATAGAGAGAAATATCGCAAATAGAGCCATTGCAACACCCATCAAAGGAGTCGTTCCCCACCCCGGAGCTACTTTACCATATTCTGAATTCAATGGTTTCAATAAATCCCCTACAACAGTTCGTCTTGGACCAGATCTAGAACTACCCTCAACGGTTTGTGTAGCCATAAATCCTATTTGTTATTCATTGAGATCTGTTGACTTTGTATACCATTCCGCTGTAAATAAAGGATCTTACCCTATAGATCCATTGTGGTCTTGATATTATATAATAATGGAAACAGCAACCCTAGTTGCCATCTTTATATCTGGTTTAATAGTAAGTTTTACTGGGTATGCCTTATATACTGCTTTTGGGCAACCCTCTCAACAACTAAGAGATCCATTCGAAGAACATGGGGACTAGTTGAAGTAATGAGCCCCCAATATCCCAATATTGGAGGCTCATTGCTTCAATTGAGATAATGAAAAATCATTTCATCTTTTTAGTTGGAACTTTAGGGGGTTCTCTAAAAAAGATAGCGAAAAAAAGGATTCCTAAAGTCGAGACTAAGAGGAATGTATAAACCAATGCTTCCATAGATTTGATCGTGGTTTACAATTATAGCTTTCATACCTGTTTTGGGGAGGATTATCTCCCGGATAAAGAAAAAGAAAGAACAAGAGTAAAACAAAATGCAATGATTCAAATCATGATTTAGTCAGTTCCCGATATCAAATTCAAATCACAACAAAAACAAAAAAAGTCGAATCGAAAAGGAACAAACGAATGTTCTATCAGACTACCTGTCTTCTTGTAGTTGGATCTCCAAGTTTTTGGAATGCTCCAAATTCTACTTGAGCATCCAAATCTGGGTCGATACCAGCAAAAACATCTCTGAACAAGGTTCTAGCACCATGCCAAATGTGCCCGAAAAAGAAGAGCAGAGCAAACGAAACATGTCCAAAAGTAAACCAACCCCTTGGACTGCTACGAAAAACACCATCCGATTTTAAAGTAGCACGATCTAATTCAAAAATTTCACCCAATTGAGCACGTCTAGCATATTTTTTCACAGTAGCAGGATCACTATAACTTACTCCATTGAGTTCGCCACCATAGAATTCAACAGTTACACCTACTTGTTCGACACTATACTTCGATTCTGCCCTTCGAAAAGGAACATCAGCTCTAACAATTCCGTCTCCGTCTACCAAAACAACCGGAAATGTTTCAAAAAAAGTAGGCATACGACGTACAAAAAGTTCACGCCCCTCTTTGTCTCTAAAGATAGGATGTCCTAACCAACCGACGGCTATTCCATCTCCATTGTCCATTGAGCCCGCTCTAAACAATCCTCCTTTTGCCGGATTATTGCCGATGTAATCATAAAAAACTAATTTTTCAGGAATTTTAGACCAAGCTTCTGATAAACTTTGATTTTCGGCTAGCCCAGCACCAACTCTTCGATATATTTCTTGCTGGAAGTATCCCTGATCCCATTGATAACGAGTGGGACCAAATAATTCAATCGGGGTAGTTGCTGAACCATACCACATAGTTCCAGCAACAACAAAAGCTGCAAAAAAGACAGCAGCGATACTACTGGAAAGGACGGTTTCAATATTTCCCATACGCAATCCTTTGTATAGACGTTGAGGTGGACGCACACTAAGATGGAAAAGGCCCGCTAATATGCCCAATGTCCCTGCTGCAATATGATGAGAGGCTATCCCCCCCGGAACAAAAGGATCAAAACCTTCCACACCCCATGCGGGATTTACGGATTGTACCCTTCCGGTTAGTCCATAAGGATCGGACACCCATATTCCAGGACCGTACAATCCTGTTACATGAAATGCGCCAAAACCAAAACAAGCTACCCCTGCAAGAAATAAATGAATTCCAAAGATTTTTGGCAAATCCAAAGAAGGTTTTCCAGTACGTTCATCACAAAAGATTTCTAGATCCCAATAGACCCAATGCCAGATAGCCGCCAAAAAGCACAAGCCCGAAAACACAATATGTGCCCCGGCCACACCTTCGTAACTCCAAAGACCCGGATTCGTTATAGTACCCCCCGTGATATTCCAACCACCCCACGAATTGGTTATTCCTAAACGAGTCATGAAGGGTATAACGAACATACCCTGTCTCCACATTGGGTCAAGAACAGGGTCAGAGGGATCAAAAACTGCTAATTCATATAGAGCCATCGAACCGGCCCAACCAGCAACCAGAGCTGTATGCATTATATGAACAGAAAGTAAACGGCCGGGATCATTTAATACAACGGTATGAACACGATACCAAGGCAAACCCATGAAAATACCTCTTATATCAACAAAAAATAGACACTATGTGACTTTATTGCACTGTAAAAAACTATACTATGCACCTTCCCTTTTCAGTAGATTATCTCGCATAAAGAATTAATATTTGTTCTAGTTTTTTAGTAATAATGGAACAATTCTATTCGTAGGAACAAAAATAAGCAGATCTATTCTATACCCGATAAGTAACAATACGCAATGGTGGTGGGGGGTTACTTTATTTTATATGAGTGTTTCTATTGGATAGAGGTTTTTATATCAGTGAATGCAGACATATCCAAGGACGACCTATTCGTCAAAACTTGACTTTCTTCATTTTGTATTCTTTTTTTTATGATTTTATTTATCATTTTGAAAGTTTCAGAAAGAGAAATCATTTTTAAGACAATCCATCCATCCCTTTTTTGATATTTATTTTCATATTCATATCTATCTATATCTATCTATAGATATAGATAGATATAGAATTTCAATTCCATATATGGAATGTACATAACATAGGGTCCGTATTTTTTTCTTTGTTTCATCTATTTAATTTGTATTGGTTCCAATCAATCTGAAATAATCAAAAAGCAACTCTTATTCTTCTGATTTGAATTTTGAGATTTCAGATTCTGAAAAGAATCCCAGTATCATATTCGGTATCATATTAAATGAGAATAATAATAAAATAATAAATATAGTAATCTTTTTAGCATTCCGAAAAAGTAATTGATTAAATAATTGACAGATGATCCGGGGGTTCTATGAAAAACTTTTACATATTTCCAAAAAATTGGTGGTAATCCGTTCATCGAAGACGTTTTAACACCAAAGTAAGAATGACGGCCTCAAAAGTAAGATAGACCCCCCCAAAATTGAGTAAGATAGACAACTTGCTTCATCTATTTTTAATTGAGTTAAGATAGACAACTTGCTCCATCTATTTTTAATTGAGTAGGATAGACAACTTGCTGCATCTATTTTATTTTGAGTAAGATAGACAACTTGCTTAATCTATTTTTAATTGAGTTAAGATAGACAACTTGCTTAATCTATTTTTTTTGATTTCGCCTCCCCCCCCCCCTTTTTTGTGATGTTATGCCTGTTGGTATACCCAAAGTGCCGTTTCGAGTTCCTGGAGACGATGAAGCATCCTGGATTGACCTATACAATCGACTTTATCAAGAAAGACTACTTTTTTTAGGCCAAGAAGTCAACAGTGAAATCTCAAACCAACTTGTTGGCCTTATGATCTATCTCAGTCTAGAGGACAACAACAAAGATTTGTATCTGTTGATAAATTCTCCCGGCGGAGAGGTAATATCCGGAATGGGTATTTTTGATACAATGCAACTTGTAGAAGCAGAAGTACAGACAGTATGCGTAGGATTAGCCGCTTCAATGGGATCTCTTCTTTTGGTAGGAGGAGAAATTACCAAACGTCTAGCATTCCCTCGCGCTTGGCGCCAATGATTCTTTTTTCTAGAAAAGAAAAAAAAGAAGACTATGCCTGCGCCAATATTAAGTAATAATAGCATGGCACTTCGAGTTCGATATGCAAAAATGATTTTTTTTTTTCAAAACCATTCGATTATATATCGAAAGAGTAGTATGAAAAAGGGGTATTTACGATTTTATCTGATCTATCAGGAGCCTCTTTCAGTGTCACAAACTTTTTTTGTTTTCCGTTTTCACACCGGAAAACTTTTAACAATATTTCTTATAACTATTTGAAAAAAAAAGAAACTTTTGGATTGCTGAATAACAGACGAGACGAAATAAAAAAGTAAGGGAATCATCATAGTACTTTTAAAATATTCTCAAACAAAAAGCAAGGGTGGTTATTGGATCATTTACTGATCTGGGTCTGATAGACCCAGTATATTTTCTATTTCTTCGATGGAAGGTAAAAATAAATTCCATATCATAGTAGAGCCGTATGCAATATGCAAAAGATGCCTGTACGGTTGTTCAATTCTATATTTGTTTGTTTTTTCTTATTTATATTCCTCGCCTTATCGTGCGAGATTAGGAGAAACCTTTATTATATTCTCAGGGTAATGATCCATCAACCTGCTAGTTCTTTTTATGAGGGACAAACAGAAGAATGTGTGCTGGAAGCGGATGAATTACTGAAAATGCGAAAAACTATGGCAACGATTTATGCACAAAGAACGGGCAAACCTTCATGGCAGATATACAAAGACATGGAAAGAGATCTTTATATGTCAGCAGAAGACGCCCAAGCCTACGGAATTGTTGATATGGTAGCCGATTCTTTGTAGCAGAAAGGATTCCTCATAAATACACGATTTGATATTTCTTTCTCTTTTTTATCCCCCAACCAACCAGATTGAAATAATTCATAATCATCGGGTTAGGATTGATCTAAACCCGCTCATTATGTATATGACTTACCATGCCAACTATAAAACAACTTATTAGAAACACAAGACAGCCAATCCGAAATGTCACAAAATCTCCCGCTCTTCGGGGATGCCCTCAGCGTCGAGGAACCTGTACTAGGGTGTATGTGCGACTCGTTTAGATCCTATACTAAAAAAAGAAAGAATTTTTTATGGAAGAATTCCATTCACACTATCTTAACTTACAAAAAATCTATTCTATTAATAAGAAATATATATAATTCGATTGTGTATCAAATTTATGGTTTCGATTGGTGCAAACCGAATCACCTCAAATTGCAATTTAAGATGAAAAAAAACTTTCCCATTGGTAACAAAAGGTTATCCATTAAGCGGGAAAAATCCTATTTCAAATAAAGACAAATTATGTCCTAATTTTTGCAAGAACGGACTAAGAGGGTCAACTACCCAGCTAATCTTCATACTTAAATACCGTTACTGTATAGTTAGATTTCGTTGTGAAAGACCTATTACTAGATATTTCATGGGTAGAGCCCATTAGTGTGAACTGTACAAGTTAACAATAACATTCATTAAATGAAGATTCAATGAAGGGAGGGGCTCCGGTGTATAGAGAGGACCTCACCGTTTAAAAAGTAATCATAGAAACGATGGAACCCACAATTTCTTTATCTATTTCTATTCAATTTACTATGTTTTTTTAATACCTAGTATCAATACAAATTATTGTTTCAAGGTTAAATGCTTAGAAAAAAAAGAAAAAAATCGTGGTTGGGAAGGTTATAGTAGCAAAAGCCATTGGAATTTTGATTTTATACATTAGAAGAATCCATTTTTGTTATTAATAGACTAGGAAGGACAAAAGAATAACTGAAAGAAAAAAAATCAAATAGTTATTCATCAAAGTATCATTTATTCAATGACCAGAATTAAAAGAGGATCTATCGCTCGAAAACGGAGGATAAAATTTCGTTTATTTACATCAAGCTTTCACGGAGCTCATTCAAGACTTACTCGAACTATTCAGCAACAGAGAATAAAAGCTTTGGTTTCGGCTCATCGGGATAGAGATAGAAAAAAAAGAGATTTTCGCGGTTTGTGGATCAGTCGAATAAATGCAGTAATTGGCGAGAATAAAAAAAAAAGAGACTCTATTTTTAGTAAATTAATGTATAATCTATACAAGAAGCAATTGCTTCTTAATCGCAAAATACTTGCACAAATAGCTATATTAAAGGGGAATTGTCTTTTGATGATTGCCAACGAGACGAGATCATAAAAATAAAAATTCCCCGGAGACTGAACTCCGGGAAGGTGGTAGAATAGAAAAGATTTGTATGATAAAATAGAATTCATATAAAAAAGTCATCAAAAAAATGAACAACCACGCTCAATAAAAAAAAGATTTATTCTTCTTCACCGATTATCTTTTTTCTTACAACGCAACAACCCCAATTGGATTGTCGTAGTTTTCGAACTAAATATCAATCCACATTTAATTTGAGTTTAGATTCCAATTTGAATTCAATTGAAGAGTAACTCTATTTTTTTCTTTTTTTAAGAACAGTAGTCGTAGTTCTAGTGGTCGACTCACTTTTTTCAAATTCTTGGTCTTCATTAGTAACAAAAGGTAACAAAGATAAAATACGAGCTTGTTTTATAGCAATCGTCATTAATCGTTGTTGTTTGAAGGTCAATCTATTCACGCGTCTAGATAATATTTTTCCTTGTTGACTAATAAATCGAAAAAGTAAAGTCATGTTTTTATAATCAATTCGATCCCCCGGTTGGATCGGGGACAAACGCCTACGAAAAGATCGCTTGGATTTAAGAAAGAGTCGCTTAGATTTATCCATGGTTTGTTTATTCCTATCTCGAAAATCCCATTTCTTATAAAAATAAAAAAAAGGGATTTTTTTTTTTTTTGAATATAAGTTGTTCTATAATGAAATATATGCTATATAATGAAATGTATGCTTATATGTATATAATTTCATATTATATATAGAATTTATATGTTATATAGAATTTATAAGTTATATATAGAATTTATATGTTTATAGATATCTAATTTATAGAATATATCTGAAATATTATTTTTCATCTACCTTGGAAGGGTGACACACAAGCGATCCTTTTTCTCTATTTCTTTATCTCTGCGTGAATCATATGTTTGCAACAAAAAGGACAGAATTTTCTCAATTCCAATCGACTAGGCGTATTGTGTCGATTCTTTTGAGTAATATATCTGGAAATACCTGTTGATTTCTTATTAATACTCTTTTGATCACAACCGGTACATTCCAAAATAACAGTTATTCGGATATCTTTACCCTTGGCCATGAACCTCCTTTGGTTTTTTTATTCACTTAACTCTTCTATTTTAAGATTCGAAGCGAAAAAGAAAAAAGGAACGAAAAAAAGTAGAAGTTGATAATTCAAAATCAAATTATGAAAGATTTTGTTCCAATTAATTTTATATAGTACAGTAATAATTAAGTAATACAATGATTTCTAATCGCAATACAGTATTTCATTTTTCATTTAAGTATCTTGTATGAGATTATTGCCCCTGCCCTAGCATTCCATTTCCATTTCTGGTCTCACTCTATTATTAATAGCAATGGAATTGAATTATTAATTCAATTCCATTGAAACCTGGTAAAAATTCCGAATTTCACTGAGGCCAAATCCACCTTTCTTCTTTCTCTTTTTTTTCTAACTTATTCTATTTCTAATTATAAAAAATAAAGAAATAAAGAAGAGAGAATTAATCACAGATATTTGATTGGATCTCTACTCTTCGTCACCCCTTCCCGTGCCAATAACTAGAATGAAAAAAAGGGGAATATCAATGCATCCGGGAATAAACGATTGATTTCTATCAAGAGACCCGCTAAAACCCCGAACCATAGAGTACTTACCACTGGTGCCACAGAGAGATATGTTTTTAGATCTCGCATTTCAAATCCTCCTTCTTTTTTTCTTGTAATTGTAATATATATATATAATTACATATAGGAATATGATCAAATGGTTATTTTATTAATAACCACTTGCATTTGTGGGGAGAAGCCCAATTCAAATTGAATTGTACAATGATTCATTAAATATTTTCTTTTTTTTTAGAGTATTCTTTTTATTATATTATAATTATTATTATTAATAATAATATAGTTAATAATATATAGTTAATAATAATATTAAATTCTATTATTTTATTCTATTATTTTATTCTATTAATAGAAAATTTTTGATATTATATTTCTAAATATTTTTTTGATATCCTATTTTATATTATAGGATATGAAACTAAAAAAAAGAAAAAAATGGCAGGATATATGATATATATATAACGGAAATAATGTGGAAAACAAGACAAAGATTCTTTACAATGACACTGGAAACCAATAGAAAGGGATGTAGCGCAGCTTGGTAGCGCGTTTGTTTTGGGTACAAAATGTCACGGGTTCAAATCCTGTCATCCCTATCCCTAACTATTAGTTATGGTATGAGCAGTAACAAGAGATCAATTGCGACCAATTCAAATTGGACATACTTACTCAATATCAATAGTTATCCATAGTTATATATAACATAATTTTGGATAACTATTGATAAAGTTAGTATATGCATGCAAGATGTATTGGCATCACATAAAATTATTTATGAAAATAAAGCGCTCTTAGTTCAGTTCGGTAGAACGCGGGTCTCCAAAACCCGATGTCGTAGGTTCAAATCCTACAGAGCGTGATTTCATTCTTGTTAGATTGAGAATGACACTGAAATAATAGAATAACAGTCTAATCTAAAGTCTGAATTTGACCTCCTGTGAATTAAGATTAAAACAACGAAATAGGAGGTCAATAAAAAAAAGAGATGTTACTTAATCAAAGGTCCAACTGATCACCACGTCGGTATTGTAAATATGCAGTTACAAATAATCCAGCCAAAGTAATAGGAATTAGACCTAACACGATTCCAAACGGAAAAACTTCAATCATTTGAATTTGTTTGAAAGGAAAAAAGGGGGGGTAATATCTATCCTTAAAAAGAAATCTGTATTGACCATGAATCTCAATGACCAAGAATTGGCAATTGACATGATAAGGAACTATAGAATATCTAGAATATCCCAAAATTTTCAATTCATTTCAAAAATTCAAATCAAATAAGTCGTATCTTATTCAGACTGATAAATAGACCTGAGGTTATAGTTAAAACCGCTAGTAGAAAACCGAAATAACTGGTTATAGTGGGCATAAAGAAACTAAATGAAATATGTTCTTTTTATACATATGTTTATAAAGCACTTCCCTAAGTTTCCATTTTTGAGAGAAAAATAGGAAAATAAGCAAAAAATACAACTTGAAAGATACAATTGAAAATAATTGATTCATTAATCAATTATTACGGACGAACAAAAAGAAAAAAGATAGTTACATAGGTAAGAAATCAATTCATCATCTGTGACATCTACCCATCCTGTGATTCCAAATCAACAGATTTATTGAACAACTCGTGAGTTAAGTAAACTAATCTGTTGAAAATATTTTTCTTTTATTTCTATTAGAATATTTCTATTTATTATTTCTATTCTTATTCTATAGAATTCTATTCTATTTCTTTTAGAAATAGAATAGAATCTTTTTATTTAATATATTATAATCTATTTCTATTAGAAATAGAATAAAAGAAAATAAATAATAAAATAAAATAATTAAAAGATTTTTAAATATTAAAACAAAAATAAAGAATAAAAACTTTGTTGTTTAACTTCATTCAACTTTGAATTAATATGGAATAAAATAGGAAAAATATCTATGTTGACCCCCCTT